TAGTTTATCAACCCGAATGATGAATAAAAAATGACGATATTTATTCAATTCATTCAACTTCTTTCCTATAAAAAAAGAAAGAAAAGAAAGGGAATAGAGAAAGGTTTATGTCTCAACGAATCGCACGTAGAGATATTGATAACACGCATAGAGTTAATGGTATTTCATAACTAATTGATTGAGCAGCAGCTCGTAGACCACCTAAAAAGGAATATTTATTATTTGATCCATATCCTGACATAAGAAGTCCAATGGGAGCAATACTTGAAATGGCGATCCATAAAAAAACACCGATATTGAGATCGGATAGAACAAGGTTAGAGCCAAAAGGAATTATTAAATAACTTAGTAGAATTGATATGACTGCTATGGATGGTCCGATACTGAATAAACGAGTATCTCCTCTAGATGGAAGAAGATTCTCTTTGAAAAGTAGTTTTGTGCCATCTGCTAGAGCTTGAAGAATTCCCAAAGGACCGGCATATTCAGGTCCAATACGTTGTTGTATCCCTGCGGATATTTCTCTTTCTAACCACACAATTGCTAGTACACCTATTGTGATTCCCAATACAGGAGTAAAAATAGGTACAAGCATCCATATGATCCCATAAACCTCTTTTAAGTATTCCAATCGGGAAAAAGAATTGATATCTTGTACTTCTGGTGTATCAATTATCATTTCAACGATCAACTTCTCCCATAATTATATCTATGCTACCTAGTATCGTCATAATGTCAGCCAATTTCATTCTTTTAACTAACTGAGGAAGAATTTGCAAATTGATAAAACCCGGCGGTCGAATTTTCCATCTCCAAGGAAAAACATTCTGATCCCCTATCAGAAAAATTCCCAACTCTCCCTTTGGGGCTTCGACTCTCACATAAAGTTCTTGTTTCGACAATTCAAAAGTGGGAGAAGGCTTTTTACTAATAAATCGATATTCAAAATCATTCAATTCGGGATCCCTCGCTCTATCAAAGCATCGGATTTCTAAATTCTCATACGGCCCTCCCGGAATTCCTTCCAGAGCCTGTTGAATAATTTTTATAGATGCCACCATTTCACCAATTCGTACTAAATAACGAGATAATGAATCTCCTTCTTTTTGCCATTGGACTTCCCAATCAAATTCGTCATAACACTCATAATGATCAACTTTACGAAGATCCCATTGTATTCCGGAAGCTCGTAGCATTGGTCCTGACAAACCCCAATTTATTGCTTCTTCTACACCAATAATGCCTACTCCCTCAACTCGTTCTAAAAAAATAGGATTACGCGTAATAAGTTTTTGATATTCAGCAACCCCTGTTAAAAAATAATCGCAGAAATCCAAACATTTATCTATCCATCCATGCGGTAGATCAGCAGCTACTCCTCCTATACGAAAATAATTATGCATCATTCTCATACCGGTGGCAGCTTCGAATAGATCATAGACTAACTCTCTTTCTCTGAAAATATAGAAGAAAGGAGTCTGTGCACCAATATCTGCCATAAAAGGGCCAAGCCATAATAAATGAGAAGCTATACGACTCAACTCCAACATAATCACTCTAATATAGCTGGCTCTTTTAGGTACTTGAATATTTCCCAACTGCTCTGGTGCATTTACGGTTATTGCTTCTGTGAACATAGTAGCTAAATAATCCCAACGTGTTACATAAGGCAAATATTGTATAATTGTTCGGTTTTCTGCAATTTTTTCCATCCCTCTGTGCAAATAACCTAGTATTGGTTCACAGTCAATAACATCTTCACCGTCTAAAGTAACGATGAGTCGAAGAACACCGTGCATTGATGGGTGATGAGGACCCATATTGACTATCATGAGGTCTTCTCTTGTAGCTGGTACATTCATAGGTTTTCCCCTGATTCATTCTTCCATGAATTGCTGAAAACGAAAAGAAGTTCATCAAAATTCAAGATCTACTAAATCAAATAATTCAAAAGGACTCTTCAAATTAACGAATTTTTGTCTCCCGAATACCCAACTGACCAATTAATTCTTTATAACGTACTCTATTTTTCTTTGCCAAATAAGACAGCAACCGTTGACGTTTTCCCAGAATTTTCCGTAGACCTCTCTGAGATAAATAGTCTTTTCTGTGCAATTCCAAATGTGAAGTAAGTCTTCGGATCTTATTGGTGAAACTGAATACTTGAAATTCAACAGATCCCCTATTTGCTTCTTTTTGAGAAATAACTGAGATGAATAAGTTTTTTACCATAAAACGAAATCTTCTCTTCCCTCCCTTTTTTTCTTTTTTAAAAATTTGAATTTTACCCATCAGTAATATAATAATATTATAATTATAATAATAATATTATTATGCCGGTCATTTTAATCTAGTATACGCAATAATCTTTATTTCGTTATGGATACCTCGTTTATGAAATAAAATTAATCAATATCAATAAAAAATCTAATTGATACGTATTAGTATCATGCATCAGAATGTAATGTAAGACATCGCATGTGTGCATTTGTTTACTTTCATATACTAGATCTAGTAAGGATATATAAAAAATGTAACATCAACGAATTTTCAATCGTGGATACATATGTATCCTTATCATACTAAAACAACTACCATTATTGGTATCAAACCAATAGCGATTCATACAAGCTAAATCTTCTAATCGATAATTGGGCCAGAGAAAGAACTTTAATTTTTTTAATTTAATTAATTGATTTTTATCTCTATCAAGATGTTTGTTTTCATCCAAAAATTTATTACAGCTGTTCCCATTGCAAAATACTGGATTTCTAGCCACACCACTCCTATTCCTCAAATTGAAACAAATTAGAATTCTAAATTTTCTACGACGTCTAGGCGATAAAATATTTTCAGGAACAAGCAAATCATAATGATTTTTGTCTTTATTTCCAATCATCTTTTGACATCTTGCACTGAATTTATCACAATTCTTATTATCAACATATCTTTCTTCTCGGTATCTTTGATTAGTTTGGTACTTACTCTTATGAACCAATGAAATACCTATAGTTTGATACATAATAAATTGTCCATCATTTTTTACAGACAGACGAATTGGTTCGATAATAAATATACCTCTTTTCATTTTCATCAATTCTGTAAGAGTTAAATCTTTATGAACCGGTATTAGATCCAGACTCATTTCTCCCCTTTGAATAGCAGATATACAAATTTCTCTTGGATTTATCAGTCTAAGCAGGAGACAATATACCTTGATATTATTGATCATTTTTTGATTTAAAGAATCATCCCATCTCAATTGAAAAAGCAAATATCTTTTTAGGAATAAATCGAGTTCTGCTTCCGTGTGATTCTTGAATTGCTTTTTCTTTGTACGTTTTTGCATGTCTGAGTCTGATCCTGCATAATCTTCTTCAATATCTTTTTCGTGGTTTGAGAGGACTGATTCAAGATTTCCTTGGTTTTGTACATCTGATCCAAGATCTACTTGTCCTGCGGATTCTTTTTCTTCTTGATTTCGATTCTCTAATTTTAAAAGTTTTTTTTCATTGGATGATATAAAAAGATTCCCTTTTTGCTTTCTATTGCTATTTCTATTTTTACTATAATTTTTATTTCCATTAAAATTTAAAAGAAGTAATTTGATTGGTATAACCCAGGGTTTCATTTTATATGTATTATAAAGTAGCACAAATTCTGGGAAGAACCAAGGTTCCAGATTCGATATGGAACGATTTAGTATTTCTTCATTCATCCCCATCCAATCAAAAAGGTCTTTTTGATTGGATGGTTTGATTTCTTGATCTTGTGTGAGATAAAAAAGACCTTTCTTATCAATTATTTGATAATTATTCGACCCGGTCTTGGTATTTTTATTACTGTTGATACTGGTATTGATCCAGACCTCAATATCGACCTTCTTTCTAAAGCAAAAATGGAGAATTTTCCAATCAAAATATTTTCTATCCGGGTTTTTCTTTATATACTCTATATACATAATATCATCTTCGCCTAGGTAATTATTGATAGGGATACCTTCCAGCATATCAAAAAATTTGCGTTTATGTGTGTTGTAATTATAAGAAATATCTTGGTTATTATTTACTTGTAATGGTGATCCATAAATATATGAGTCATTCTTATCTTCATAATTAATATATTTATATGATAAAAGGTCATATCTATAGTGTTTTTTAAAATTTTCTTTTTGATTCGTTAATGAGTCTGCTTCATAATCATTTTGTTTGTTGTAATGAATTAATTGATCTTTTTGAGATAAATCCCATTTGCTTAAATCTTTATTTTGATTTTGAGCCACACAATGTTGATTTACTCTATTTCGCCACTTTTGTGGTACTAATCTAGACCATATAATCGGAGATAAATATTTATATTGATAATGACCTCTTAACCAGTTCTTCCATTGATTCATTCCAGAATTACGAAGTTTCTTATGTCTTAATTCGTAATGAAATATTTCGTGTGCTCCAAAACCAAAATAATCTTTTCTTTCGTTCTTAAGAAAAAGAGATGTTCCGTTATATTGAAGGACAGATCTTAACTTATACAAGTTAATAACTTGGGTTTGTGATAATTTGTAAAATACATATGCTTGTGACAAGGAGGATAAGTCACAAAAAATCTGTGAACTCTTATTACTAATACTAGAAACTGACCTTTTTATAATCGAAATAAAGTGAATTTTCTTTTGATTTGGTTTACCAATTCTTTTTTGATTTCTTTCATTATTGTAAACGTATTTATCAATAATTTTTTTTGTTGATTCAATAAAAAATTGTGCATTGGTTCTGGGAATATTAATGAGACATAGAAGAATATCTATGTATATCCTTTCAATGAAAAATTTTATAAAATAATGTAATTTGCGAATTAATCGAGAATTCCTTCTTTTTAATATTTGCCAAATGCTTTTTTGTGATTCTAATCTTTTAGCATTATAACTAGCTTTGTTAGGGCTAATATTTATCTCTGGAGTTAGAAAGAGTTTTTTCTTATCTTTTATAATTTTTTCTATT